TTTTTTTTCTCGGATTAACCAGAGGTTAATTACATAAGTTTCAAACTTGAATTTGGATATAATTCTTTTTTTTTTTCGTTTTATCTTTTCTCCCACCTTCAGAATAATAAAGCATAGGCATTTCCACTATTGCTAGAATTTTCTTAAAGGTAACTATCTCGATTTCATAGAAAAATTCATATAGAATCTTTGAAAAAGTCTTTTCTTTATTATGAAGAAAAGACTTACTATCTTTGGGATCTGATGCTACACCGCTGCTCAATACTTTAGGGGATCGACTTTATTACATAAATGGATTCCTAACTTTGATCTTCTATCATGACATAAGTAAATAAGCAGTTCTTATTATATCGGCCAAAAACCTCACTAATTGATCTTTACGGTGCTTTCTCTATCAATTAGATCCTTTATCCATAGAATAAAGTATCTAGGCATATCTATTTCTTCATATTTTGACTTCTAGGAAGTTCCTTTATTTGCTACAGCTGATAAAAATCGTTTTTTGGACGATGTATATGTAGAAAGCCTATTTTTTCTAGTATTTACTAGCAGATTCACTCTTTTTTCTTTCCTTTTTTCTTTTCTTTCTATAGTGGAGATAGTCGCACGTAATGACAGATCACAGCCATATTATTAAAAGCTTGTGGTAAGAACGGGTTTCGTTCGAGTGCCCTAAAATAATATTCCAAAGCTTTCGTATGTTCTCCGTTACTTGTGTGGATAAGACCTATGTTATAGAGTATATAGCTTCGATCATAGGGATCAATTTCTAGTCGCATAGCTTCATAATAATTCTGTAAAGCTTCCGCATAATTTCCTTCGGATTGAGCCGACATCCGTTACGGTCGTTGTTCGATCTCCGTTCCAGAACCGTACATGCGATTTTCACCTCATACGGCTCCTCCTTTATGTACATAATGAGAATAATACATGGAATCAAAAAAGATTGAAACATTCTCGTTATTGACTGAGCGGGGCTAGTGTTTTTACAAGAAATCTCTATCCAACCTTCCTGCAAAAGATCTTTTTTAACATCACATGGCTTTATACTAAATAAAAAAAAATGGTAACTTTAACAATTTCTTTGTCCCCCACGCCCCTTAATTCCCAGGAATTCGTCACTTCAACAGTCTTCGATGGTTATACAGGTATCCAAAATACGAACGAGATGGATGTTTGTTGGCCCAACCATTCTTTTTAGTTACGATCTCGATAAAGAAAGAAGGAGTCTCATTTTATAACAAAGTTTTCATATTGTTGATTTCTAGGCGTAGTGCTTCTTCTCCTATGCCGCCTATTGGTACTAATGGATTGGGGTTCACCTACAATACATAACATAACCCATAGGTGTAACCTTTCGCTCAATACTAGAATTGACAATTGAAGCATCTGAGGCTGCATTAATCGTGGATACACGACAGAAGGAATTGCTTTTTTTTACAAACTTCACCTTCAAAAAGCGTAGATTTTTTTTTTTTCAATAATCTTTTTTCTTTCTATCTCGAATCGTGTGTCTTTCTTCTAAGATTGAAAGCAAAGCGGTAAATCAAATAGAAAAGATACCTAAAAAATAAATAATAATCAAATCGCACCATCTCTGTAATAGGTAAATGCCTCTTTTTCTCCTGAAGTTGTCGGAATTATTCGTAATAAGATATTGGCTACAATTGAAAAGGTTTTATCAATAAAATTTCCATTTATCCTCGATCTAGGCATAGATAGCAATCCATTCTATAATTCTTTTCATTACCTCTCGTGAGAAAAGGATCCCACAAACACCGGAATTCTACAGTACGAAATAACATAAAAACAGACTCATTAAAAAAAACTCATAATATAAAAAAAAAATATGACCATCTACTCGAACTACTCGAATTCTTTCTTTTGGATAGGAATCAATAATAAGAAATATTAAAATCCGATTCAATTTCATACAAATAAATCGAGTAGTAAAAGAATGGGGGGAGCTGTCCCTATTACATCGAAATTGACAAATCAAAGAATTTGTCTTACAGATTAAGATAATTCGGGAAGTTTTGATTGAATTATGATTAAATAAAAGGCGAAAAAGAATCGAATAATCATTCTATTATGAAAATAGAATAACTGTCTGTTTTATGTTGTGTCCATATCAGATATACACTATACAATCAATCAAATATAAAAATACATGAGATGATTTATGAATTTTTAATCAATCTCCGGGGGTTGAGCGATCTAAAACTGGAAAGTAATTTGAAAATGCATTTCTTATGGAAATGGAATCATAGTCTAAATAAAATCATGATCTCTAATCCATTAATCATAGTCTAAAAAAAAAATAGATAGGCCGATCAGTTGATTCCTTACAATTCATTGATTGAATCCGTTTAAAAATATTAGAAAAAGGGGGAAACGCTTCATAAATAGATACCTATTTTAAAGATATATGTTTATTCTTTTTAACAGTTTTTCACAAAAAATATTATTTTATTTACCAGGCTCAAAGGAAGGTTTTTGG